TTAAGTCTCTTACGACTGGGTTAGGGTAAAATAAAAAATAGGAACAACGACTTAATCTGGACCTCTTAGTCTTTGTACCTAGACTAGCCCGTCAGCATCCCATAAAAGAGGATCCTTTTTTGATTTATGATTCATATTCATCATCCCCATAGAATTCGGGGAGTAGATAGGACTTAAACAGCAATGGAAGGTATAAATTTTAATATCTATGTCTATCCGAATCTCATTAACAATCAATTCCATATGTAACAGATGTATTTTCTTTGAACCTCATTTTTAAACATTTTGTCTTTGGCTCTAATGAGAATAATTAGAAATCAATGTAACAATTGAGGCAGGGGGTGATTTAGACACTCTATTCACTTTATGGAAAGATTACAGAAAAATTACTGAACCGCAAGTCAAATACGTATAAAATGAAGAAATGCTTATATGTATGTATGTATGTATTGTTATCATTCTATTTCAGTGACAACGGTGTTTCGATTTTTGTGAAAAAGATTTGTGATCCAAATATTTAACATAGAATATCCATAATTTAATTACTTCCAGTGACAATTGTTCAGTTTCTCTGATAGATACAGAAATCTCCTATTCTTTCAATTCTGATTTTATCAATCAGATGAAAGAATAATGACCTAAATCTTCCCTTACATATAAGTCTTTTTTATCCACTCCACAGAAAGAAATTGGATTTGCTTTTCGATCTATCTATATGCTTTAAATCAGTGATGATGGTTCAATTCGAAAAGAAACATGGATTTATCTCTCTTATGATGATCAAAATCAAATGCGGTACTTATTGTAAAACATTATTCAACTAATGATGTCGAAGTAGGAAATTTTTTCAATTAAATATTTTTAATGATTTCTTACGAGTCCTTGGTACTTGAAGACGTGTGAGATTGGTGAATCTATCCTATTGAGTCACTCAAAGATACAGATTCAAAAAGAACTTATTTATTCGTGTTATTTATATTTGTGTTATTTATAAATAATAAAAAAAAATGTTGCATTCATACGGGATTAAGTTGAATTCTTGCTGAGACTTCTTCAGAAAAATATCTACCTATCCAGATAGAAGGAAAAAAGTATGGATTACTATATACCGACTGAACCAATGACTACTCATGATTCCATAATTGAATCAATTACATACCGGTTCCAAACTAGAGGAATGTTATGGTAAAACTTCGTTTGAAACGATGTGGTAGAAAGCAACGTGCGACTTGAAAGACATGATCAGCTGTGGATTCTTCCATCCACCATTTTAGATTATATAGGAATGAAAGTGCTCTTGGCTCGACATCTTTTGTTCTGTTCCACTAGAACCCCCATTTGGGGTGTAATGTAAATAGTACATGATATGATGGAGCTCGAGTAGAAAGGATTGATTCATTTCTCAGGGGCAAGGATCTAGGGTTAGTGCCAATCAATAAGTTGGAATAACTTCGTAAGTATATCTTCGATATAGAAATCGAAAAGATCCAATTCGAGCAAGTTTCAAATCCAAAAGGAAATTTTGTTGGAATTGGTAAAACTCTTTTGATCAAAAGTGTAGCACGCGTGAATCAACTGTTCTATGATTCTTTGATAGAAAGAAATCACAAAAAAAGGTATGTTGCTGCCATTTTGAAACGATTAAGGATCACCGAAGTAATGTCTAAACCCAATGATTCAAAGTAAAGATAAAGGATCCTGGAACAAGGAAATACCGTTTTCAATTGTCTCAACAACTAGATCAGAATGAAGAATCCAAATGGATTCTAAACGAGACAAAAAAAGGGGGTTAGAGACCACTCAATAAATGAAATGCCTAAGGGTTTTCTTTGAGCTATTTGGGAGTTATCCAACTTGAGTTATGAGTACAAATGATTTTTGCTTTTTCGAGAAAGAAGAAAAAAAAAAAGACTTAAATCATAGTCTAATGGATTTGATGATTTTATGGATCTATTTGCCATTCGAATTCTATACCTAGACATAACTTCGAATCATTTTTTCTCGAGCCGTACGAGGAGAAAACCTCTTATACGTTTCTAGGGGGGGTATTGTTCATCTACATCTATCCCAATGAGCCGTCTATCGAATCGTTGCAATTGATGTTCGATCCCGAAGAGACGGAAGAGATCTTCAGAAAGTGGGTTTTTATGATCCGATAAAGAATCAAACTTATTCAAATGTTCCTGCTATTCTATATTTCCTTGAAAAGGGCGCTCAACCTACAGGAACTGTTCATGATATTTTAAAGAAGGCGGAGGTTTTTACGGAACTTCGCCTTAATCAAACGAAATTCAATTAATGAAATTGAAAAAAAAAAGAGTGTGGGGATCACTCATATATAGTCTATAGCTTTGTAGAACTTTTTCTCTACTATTCCCCTTTCTCTTGTTATATTCATACTTATTTATTATTTTATTGCTCTCATAGAATCTCATGTTCTATAACGATAAAAATCTATTTTGTTGATAGAAGATGAATCGAAAAAAGATCAAGGGAATAG